CCTGAATAATCTCATTTTTCAATTATTCAACCATTTCATTTTACCAAGTTCAACCTTAGCCAGATTAGTCAACATTTATATGTTTCGATGCAACAACAAGATGTTATTTGTAACAAGTAGTTTTGTTGGTTGGTTAATTGGTCACATTTTATTCATGAAATGGGTTGGATTGGTATTATTCTGGATACGGCAAAATCATTCTAATAAGTACCTTGTGTCAGAATTGAGAAATTCTATGGCTCGAATCTTTAGTATTCTCTTATTTATCACCTGTGTCTACTATTTAGGCAGAATGCCGTCGCCTATTTTCACTAAGAAACTGAAAGAAAAGGAAGAAGGGGGAGAAAGAAAGGAAGAAAGCGATGTAGAAACAACTTACGAAACGAAAAAGACTAAAAAAGATAGCCCAGTTTACGAAGATTCTTATCTTGATGGGTATCAAGATAATTGGGAATTGGGAAAACTTAAAGAAGAAAAAAGGGAAATTTCTTTAAAGAAAATGGAAGAGCCCCTTGTTACTTTTCTTTTCGATGATAAACGATGGAATCGCCCATTTCGATATATAAAAAATGATCAATTAGAAAATGCTGTACGAAATGAAATGTCACAATATTTTTTTTATACATGTCCAAGTGATGGAAAACAAATAATATCTTTTACATATCCCCCCAGTTTATCAACTTTTTCAGAAATGATAGAACGGAAAATTTCTTTGTACACGAAAGAAAAACTATATCACGGGAATCTCTATAACTATTGGGTTTTTGCCAATGAACAAAAAAAGTACAACTTGAACAACGAATTGATCAGTCGAATCCAAATTGTAGAAAAAGAAAAGGTTTTTCTAGATATGGTAGAAAAAAGGACCAGATTATGCGATGATGAGAATGAACAAGAATACTTACCAAAAATGTATGATCCTTTTTTGAATGGACCATATCGAGGAACAATAAAAAAATTCGATTTACGTGAAATCATTCATGATTTCATCACTTCGACAGAAACATTTGATTCCATAGAAATGTTCTGGATAAATAAGATTCATGATCTATTTCCTGAGCATTCTCGAGAACTTGAACATCAAAAGAATCTATTTCGCGGGGAATCCTTTTTGAATTCTAATTTTTTTATTGATAATTACTTAACCTCAATTGATGAATTATCTTTTGAATACGAACAAGAAATTGATTCAGAAAAGAAAGAAAAATCTTTGCAATTTGGATTCGATGAAATTACAACTGATCCAAACGATCAAACAACACTAAAAGAAAAATCCATTGAAATGGAAGAAATCAGTAAAAATGTTTCTCGATGGTCATACAAATTGATTGATGTTTCGGAAGAAGAAGAAGAAGAAGAAGAGGAAGAAGAAAATGAAGAGGGATCGATGGGAAAAACGGACATTCGTTCAAGAAAAGGCAAACGAGTGGTAATTTATACTGATGATCAGAGTGATAATCCTAGCACTAATACTAATGATACTAGTACTAGTGAAGAAGAAGAAGAAGAAGCTTTGATACGTTACTCACACCAATCAGACTTTCATCGTGGTCTAATTAAAGGATCCATGCGTGCGCAAAGACGTAAAATAGTTATTTGGGAAATGTTTCAAGCAAATGCGCATTCTCCACTTTTTTTGGATCGAATAGACAAAACGGTTTTTCTTTCTTCTTTTGTTTTCTCTAATATGATGAATCGCATTTTTAGGAATTGGGTAGGGGAAAATCCAGAATTTCAAATTGCTGATTTTGAAGAGAAAAATACAAAAAAAGGGGAAAAAACAAACAAAGAGAAAGAAGAAAAAAATAAACGAATAGCAATATCCGAAACCTGGGATACTTTTATATTTACTCAAATAATCAGAGGTTCAATGTTAGTAACCCAATCCTTTCTCAGAAAATATATTATATTACCTTCATTGATAATAGCTAAAAATGTAGGCCGCATGCTATTATTCCAATTCCCCGAGTGGTACGAAGATTTGAAGGAATGGAATAGAGAAGTACATATTTTTTGCACCTATAATGGTGTTCAATTATCAGAAACGGAATTTCCCCAAAATTGGTTAACAGACGGTATTCAGATAAAGATTCTATTTCCCTTCTGTCTGAAACCTTGGCAAGGAGCTAAGGTATACTCTCATCATAGAGATAAAATGCGGAAAAAAACACAAAAGGACGATTTTTGTTTTTTAACAGTTTTGGGAAAGGAGGCAGACCTACCCTTTGGTTCTGCCCGAAAACGACCCCCTTTTTTTGAACCTATTTCTAAAGAAATTGAAAAAAAAAAAAGAGAAGTAAAAATGCAATTGTTTGGAGTTCTAAGAGTTTTCAAAGAAATAATAAAATGGTTTCTAAAAGTTTCAAAAGAAAAAACAATATGGGTCATGAAACTAGTTATAAACCTAATAATGAAGGAATTTGAAAATGTAATAAACTCCATTTTTTTATTTAACCGGGGGAGGAGATATGAATTAAATGAAAACATAAAAGATTCAAAAATGAATGATAAGATCATCCACGAATCGACCATTCAAATTCGATTTACGAATTTAGAAAATTATTCATTCATAGAAACAAAAATGATGGATCTTGCTAATAAGACAATCACAATTAGGACTCAAATTGAAGGAATCACAAAAGACAAAAAAAGAAAAATTCTAACTTGTGATAATAGATCGGAATCGCAGAAGGCTGTTTGGCAAATATTTAAAAGACAAAATATACGATTAATACGTAAATCACATTATTTTATGAAATCCTTCATTGAAAAAGTATACATAGGTATCTTACTATATACCATTAAGATTCCCAAGATTAATGCCCAAGTTTTATTTGAATTAAGAAAAATGATCAATCAATCCATTTCTAATGATGAAACAAATCAGGAAAGAATTGAGAAAAAAAATCAAAATACAATCAACTTTATTTCGACTATCAAAAAGTTTTTTTATAATAAAAATATTAGTCATAATGATAAAAGTATTTATTGTGACTTATCTTCGTTGTCTCAAGCATATGTATTTTACAAATTATCACAAACAAAATTACTTAACAAGTATCACTTAAAATCTGTGTTTCAGTATCACGACACCTATCCTTTTCTTAGGGATAGAATCAAAGATTATTGTATGATCCAGGGAATATTGGATTCCAAACTAAGGCATAAGAAAATTAAGACTAAGGAGAATAAATGGAAAAATTGGTTAGGGGCGCATTTTCAATACAATTTCTCTCATACCAAGTGGTCCCCGTTAGTCCCGGAAAAATGGCGAAATAGGATCAACCGACGTCGTACGCTTCAAAAAAAATACTCAATGAAATTGGATTTATATAAAAAAGAAAAAACCCAATTAAATTCTTATGTAAAAAAAAATTCCTATACAGTAAATTCATTGATGAGTCAAAAAGAAAAATGGAAAAAACACTACGGATATGATCTTTTATCATATGATTATATAAATAATGGGGATAGTAGGGACTCAGATATTTCTGGATCAACATTACAAATAAATGAGGACCACAAAATTACATCTAATTTAAATATGCCTAAACCCGAATCATTTTATGGATTAATAAGTTTAGCCATTGATGATTATATAGAAAAAAGATATATTATTGGTACGCATAAAAATGCGGATAGAAAATATTTTGATTGTGGAAGTTGTCTTAGAAATAATATTGACATTAAGGCCTGGGCCAATACACATATCGATACCAAGATTAAAAAAAATGTTACAACCAAAACGAATAATAATTATAACATATTTGAAAAAAAAGAAACTTTGTCTTTTACAATTCATCACGAAGTTGATTCATCCAATCAAAAAAAGCACATTTTTGATTGGATGGGTATGAATCAAAAAGGGTTATATCGTACAATATCAAAATCAAAGCTAAGCCCCTCGTTTTTCCCAGAATTTGTGCTACTTTTTGATGTCTATAAGATGAAACCGTGGATCATACCAATCAAATTACTTATTTTTCATTTTTATGGAAATGAAAATATTAGTAAAAATGACAAGATCAGCATAAATAAAAAAAATCTTCCTTTACTATCTGATAAAACTGATAAAAATAAAAAAGAATATATTGAATTAGAAAATTCTAACAAAAAAAAAAACGAAAAACAGGACCAAGGGGATCTTGTATCAGATCTACGAAAACAAAATAAAAAGAAAAATATTGAAGAAGATTACCCGACATCAGACATTAAAAAGAGTAAAAAGAAAAAACAATTCAAGAACAAGAACAAGGTAGAAGAGGAACTGGGTTTCTTCCTGAAAAATAATTTCATTTTTCAATTAAGATGGGTTGACCCTTTGAATCAAAGAATAATGAATAATATCAAGTTATATGGTTTCCTACTTAGACTGATGGATCCAAAGGAAATTGCTATATACTCAATTGAAAGAGGAGAGATGCATCTGGATCTAATGTTGATTCCACAAAGGCTCACCTTGCAAGAATTGGTAAACAAAGGAATGTTTATTATTGAACCAATTCGTCTATCAAAGAAAGTAAAATTTATGAGAAAATTTATTACATATCAAACTATAGGTATTTTATTGGTTGATAAGAGTAAGCACAAAACTAATGAAAAATGCATAAAAGAGGGATATGTTGATAAAAATCATTTTGATGGAACCCGTGGACGACACAACGATATACTTGTGAATGGAAAAAAAAATCATTATGATTTCCTTGTTCCTGAAAATATTCTATCCCCCAGACGTCGTAGAGAGTGGAGAATTCTAATTTGTTTCAATTCCCAGAATTGGAATGTTGTGTATAAAAATCAAAAATTTTGCAATCAAAATAACATAAGAAACTGTGGACAATTTTTGAATAAGGACAAGCATTTTAATATGGATGCAAATAAATTAATCAAATTCAAATTGTTTCTTTGGCCCAATTATCGATTAGAAGATTTAGCTTGTATGAATCGGTATTGGTTTGATACCGATAATGGCAGTCGTTTTAGTATGTCAAGGATACATATGTATCCACGATTCTGAATTAGTTAATTCAGAACAGAATAAGTTAATAGTAAGTACATTTTCTATGTATCACATGACATAGAAAGTCAAAAGAAAAATATATGCATATTAAACATATCATGACACCGATTTGATTAAATATCAATGGATTTCGGAAGAAATCGACAGAATCCCTTTTCCCCTAAAAAACAAAAAAAAAGAATTTTCTTTTAGGAATGTATAAATGTATTATCTCTTTCTATCCAAATCAAATGAAAAATTTGATTTGGATAACATAACTAAAAAAAAGAAAGAAAATTTGATTTTATAAATATATATAAATATATTATATAATATAAAATATATAAAATAAATGAAAGCAAAGTAGTGTATATGAATAAATACAAATTTTTGTGTGTACTAGATTAAAATGACTAGTATAATTATTATTTTTCCTGATCGAGAAAATCCACGGAAAAGAAAAAAAAAATAGAAAAATTGGTTTTTTATGATCAAAAATGCATTCATATTGGTTATTCCACAAGAAGAAAAAGAAGAAAACTGTGGGTCTGTTGAATTTCAAGTTTTAGGGTTTAGCAATAAGATACGGAGACTCACTTTACATTTGAAATTACATAAAAAAGATTTTTTATCACAAAGAGGTCTACGAATAATTCTGGGAAAACGTCAACGGCTGCTGAATTATTTGTCAAAGAAAAATAAGGTACGCTATAAGAAATTAATTGATCAGTTAAATATCCGGGAGTCAAAAACTCGTTAATGAAAATTTTAAATTTTAAGATTGGTTTGAATTTTTTTTATTAGTTATTAGATTTTTCATTTTGATGAACCTCGTTTTGAGAAATTCATGGAATGGAATAACAAATTAAGGAAGAAAAGATATGACTGTACCGGCTACAAGAAAAGATTTCATGATAGTTAATATGGGTCCTCACCACCCATCCATGCACGGAGTTCTTCGACTGATCCTTACTCTCGATGGTGAAGATGTTATTGACTGTGAACCCATATTGGGCTATTTACACAGAGGAATGGAAAAAATAGCGGAAAATCGAACAATTATACAATATTTGCCTTATGTAACACGGTGGGATTATTTAGCCACTATGTTCACAGAAGCAATAACGGTAAATGCACCAGAACGATTGGAAAGTGTTCAAGTACCTAAAAGAGCTAGTTATATTAGAGTAATTATGCTGGAACTTAGTCGTATAGCTTCTCATTTATTATGGCTAGGACCTTTTATGGCGGATATCGGTGCGCAAACTCCCTTTTTCTATATTTTCAGAGAGAGGGAATTGCTATATGATCTATTCGAAGCCGCCACAGGTATGCGAATGATGCATAATTATTTCCGTATCGGGGGAGTAGCTGCCGATCTACCTTATGGATGGATAGATAAATGTTTGGATTTCTGCGATTATTCTTTAACAGGAATTGTTGAATATCAAAAACTTATTACACGGAATCCTATTTTTTTGGAACGAGTGGAAGGAGTAGGCATTATTGATGGAGAGGAAGCAATAAATTGGGGTTTATCAGGACCAATGTTACGAGCTTCTGGAATCCAATGGGATCTTCGTAAAGTTGATCCTTATGAGTGTTACAATAAGTTCGATTGGAAGGTTCAATGGCAAAAAGAAGGAGATTCGCTAGCTCGTTATTTAGTACGAATCGGCGAAATGGGGGAATCCGTAAAAATTATTCAACAGGCTCTAGAAGGAATTCCTGGGGGACCCTATGAGAATTTAGAAGTCAGACGCTTTAATAGAGAAAAAAATTCCCAATGGAATAATTTTGAATATAGATTTATTACCAAAAAACTTTCTCCCAATTTTGAATTATCAAAACAAGAACTTTATGTGAGAGTAGAAGCACCAAAAGGAGAATTAGGAATTTATTTGATAGGAGATAGTAGTGTGTTTCCCTGGAGATGGAAAATTCGTCCACCAGGTTTCATAAATTTGCAAATTCTTCCTCAACTAGTTAAAAGAATGAAATTGGCTGATATCATGACGATACTAGGTAGTATAGATATTATTATGGGAGAAGTTGATCGTTGAAATGATAATTGATACGATAGAAGTACAAGCTATCAATTCTTTTTCTAGATCGGAATCGTTAAAAGAAGTCTATGGACTAATATGGATCCTTGTCCCCATTTTAACCCTTATATTGGGAGTCACAATGGGGGTACTGGTAATTGTTTGGTTAGAAAGAGAAATATCCGCAGCAATACAACAACGTATTGGTCCGGAATATGCCGGACCATTGGGAATTCTTCAAGCTCTAGCAGATGGGACCAAACTACTTTTTAAGGAGGACCTTCTCCCATCTAGAGGAGATATCCGTTTGTTTAGTGTCGGACCGTCTATAGCGGTCATATCAATTTTACTAAGTTATTTAGTAATTCCTTTTGGATATCGACTTGTTTTAGCCGATCTCAGTATAGGTGTTTCTTTATGGATCGCCATTTCAAGTATTGCTCCTATTGGACTTCTTATGTCAGGATATGGGTCGAATAATAAATATTCCTTTTCGGGTGGTCTGCGAGCTGCTGCTCAATCTATTAGTTATGAAATACCATTAACTCTATGTGTGTTATCAATATCTCTACGTGTGATTCGTTGGAACATGAACCTTTCCCCCCTTTCTATAAATAAAATAAGGGAGTTGAATATATTGAATGAATATTTGCATTTTTTTATTCATTATTAGGTTCGATAAATTAAACCAGATAGTCATCTGAGTAAAATAAAACTGCTTCCAAATTTGCAGTAAGAAGATAAAATCTCATTCCCTATGTACAAGAATAAAGTTGAAGTAAACATAAATAGTATAAACTATTTACCCCAAGATTGATATTCTTTGATTAGTCATCATGTCTTGAAGCGGGTACAAAAGATCGACTGTATGGGGTTTCGACTACTGTCTTGTATGTCTTGCCATACCGGGGATCAATCAAAAATCAGTGAACAGTTAGAAACACCAAGGTACACAAAAGATTAGTAATGGAGATAATGTAAGGTATCAAAAAAAGGTATTTTTGCATAAATTTTTTGATAAAACGAATCATAATGAGGGCTCTAAGTTAGTAGAAATGATGAAGCAGTACTTCCCCGCGATTCCGATCTAGAGTATGCTCCTATTCACTGATTAAAGAAATGACTATCAAAAACGAATTAATCTTTTATTTCTTTCTTTTTTTAGAGTACCTTCCTCTGAGAAAGAAGACCAGGAAAAAAGGAAATGATAAAAAATGGATGAAAATAAGAAAATATTTTTATTTATTATTTTTTTGTCATCCATATCTATACATACAGAATTCTTATCACGAATTTGGAACTAATGCCTAATTTGTTCTTTATATTTATTGGTATAACGAGTATTTTATTAAAGGATTAAGTTATTATCAAACAAAGAGAAATTGAAATAATAATGGATGAGATAAATTCAGAAGCGCCCCTTTTTACTCTAGCAGACGGAATTCCATTGGTCTAATTTGGGACTTTCTGATGTATCTTTATTCCGTTTATCATCCAAAGATGGTGATAATACCGAACAAGTCCTTACTTGCATTTATTTGCGGCCATAGAGGAGCCGTATGAAGCTGAGGTCTCATGTACGGTTTTGGAATAGCGATTCCAGCAGTCATGTTATTATCGACTATGATTATCTAACAGTTCAAGTACAGTTGATATAGTTGAGGCACAGTCAAAATATGGTTTTGGGGGGTGGAATCTTTGGCGTCAGCCTATAGGATTTATAGTTTTTATTATTTCTTCTCTAGCAGAATGTGAAAGATTGCCCTTTGATTTACCAGAAGCGGAAGAGGAATTAGTAGCAGGTTATCAAACAGAATATTCGGGTATCAAATACGGTTTATTTTACCTCGCCTCTTACCTAAATTTATTAGTTTCTTCATTATTTACAACAGTGCTTTACTTGGGTGGGTGGAATTTATCTATTCCATATATATCTATTCCTGAACTTTTCGGAATAAATCAAATTGCTGGAGTCTTTGGAATGACAATTGGTATCTTTATTACATTAGCTAAAGCTTTTTTTTTTCTCTTCATTTCTATCACAACAAGATGGACTTTACCTAGGATGAGAATGGATCAGCTATTAAATCTTGGATGGAAATTTCTTTTACCTATTTCATTAGGTAATCTATTATTGACAACTTCTTCTCAACTTGTTTCTCTCTAAATAACAGAATAAGATAACGATATTCTAGATTTATAACAACTATCTCAAACAAGAGAAAGAAACATCAATTTAGTCATGGATATCCACAATATGTTCCCTATGGTGACCGGTTTCATAAATTATGGTCAACAAACAATACGAGCCGCAAGATACATCGGTCAAAGTTTCATAATTACCTTATCCCATACAAATCGTTTACCTGTCACTATTCAGTATCCTTATGAAAAATCGATCACATCAGAGCGTTTCCGCGGCCGAATCCATTTTGAATTTGATAAATGTATTGCTTGTGAAGTATGTGTTCGTGTATGTCCCATAGATTTACCTGTTGTTGATTGGAGATTTGAAAGGAATATTAAAAAGAAACAATTGCTTAATTACAGTATTGATTTTGGGGTTTGTATATTTTGTGGTAACTGTGTCGAGTATTGTCCAACAAACTGTTTATCAATGACTGAAGAATATGAACTTTCCACTTATGATCGTCACGAATTGAATTATAATCAAATTGCTTTAGGTCGTTTACCAATGTCAGTAATTGGGGATTGCTCAATTCAAACAGTTATGAATTCAACTCAAATCAAAATAGACAAAGATAAACCCCTTGATTCAAGAACGATTACCGATTACTAATATTTTCTTTGGATATAGAGGATCCCGGCTTCTTTTCTTTTGGTTGGTCAGAAACTACATAACTATTGATTGTTTGTTGAGAATTATTCTTTAGATTTAAACTTCAGAATAGATTCTACTTTTCGTTATTTTTTCGAAATATAAAATTCGAACTAGTTTTTTCTTTTTTCTTTCAGATAAAAAAAAGGCAAAGCCCTTTCTCTTTCCTGGACCATTTAGTAAGGTCATGAAATATCTCGACTTATTTATCTCTTATTTTATACATAATGGATTTACCTGGACCAATACATGATATACTTGTAGTATTTCTAGGATCATTTCTTATATTAGGAGGTCTGGGGGTAGTATTACTTACCAATCCAATTTATTCTGCCTTTTCATTAGGATTGGTTCTTGTTTGTATATCTTTATTCTATATTCTATTGAACTCCTATTTTGTAGCTGCCGCACAGCTCCTTATTTATGTGGGAGCCATAAATGTCTTAATTATATTTGCTGTTATGTTCATGAATGGTTCAGAATATTCCAATAATTCCTATCTTTGGACCGTTGGGGATGGGGTTACTTTACTGGTTTGTACAAGTATTTTTTTTTCACTAATTCTTACTATCTCGGATACGTCCTGGTACGGAATTATTTGGACTACAAAATCAAACCAGATTATCGAACAGGACCTTGTAAGTAACGTTCAACAAATTGGAATTCATTTATCAACAGATTTTTATCTTCCGTTTGAATTTATTTCTATAATTCTCTTAGTTTCTTTGATAGGTGCAATTACTATGGCCCGTCAATAATAAATACTTAGGATTCAGAATTCACAAAATTCTTAGAATTATATATTCTAAAATGAAAAAGGTTAAGGGTTTTATTTTAGTTAAATCTAATGCCAATACCCTCTTTTTTCTGTAATTGCTCTATTCTAGTCAATCGAATCGATTGACTTGTTGTTCATGTTGAAATGAATCTAGATTGATGAGGAATTAGTCAATGATGTTCGAGCATGTACTTTTTTTGAGTGTCTATTTATTCTCTATCGGTATCTATGGACTGATCACAAGTCGAACCGTGGTTAGGGCACTTATGTGTCTTGAGCTTATACTAAATTCGGTTAATATAAATCTCGTAACATTTTCTGATGTATTTGATAGTCGACAATTAAAAGGAGATATTTTTTCCATCTTTATTATAGCTATTGCGGCCGCTGAAGCAGCTATTGGGCTAGCTATTGTTTCGTCGATCCATCGTAACAGAAAATCAATTCGTATTAATCAATCGAATTTATTGAATAATTAGTCAAAATTAGCATATCTATTAAATGGATAATATATATCTATTTATTATTTATATATGGATAGATATAATATAGTTTATTTGTTTATTTATAGTAATTTATAGTAAGAAAATTGACCATTTGTTGGACAATTTGAATTAATATGTGTGACTCGTATTAGCATGTTATTGAAACGAAAATCAAAGCCCCCTGGTCCTTTCTCATGAACAGATTTAAAAATCTATTGATTCTTAAGATTTTGATAAACCATTGATTCGTCTGGTGTCCACAATATAAATAGACAAGTCTACTTATTTTACCAGATCGAAAATTTTTTATGTTCAAAACTGGAATTTATAGATCCAATGTCGCATTCAGTAAAAATTTATGATACATGTATAGGGTGTACTCAATGTGTACGAGCTTGCCCCACAGATGTATTGGAAATGATACCTTGGGATGGATGTAAAGCTAAGCAAATTGCTTCCGCCCCAAGAACCGAGGACTGTGTAGGTTGTAAGAGATGTGAATCCGCTTGCCCAACAGATTTTTTGAGTGTCCGTGTTTATTTATGGCATGAAACAACTCGCAGCATGGGTCTATCTTATTGATACGTTATAAAAAACTCCACTTGAATCATTTGATTCCTTTTTACCGACAAAAGCCCCTTGCTCGAGAAAATATATTTTCTCGAGCAAGGGGCTTTTTGGTCAATCAATCCGTATCTTGTCTTTATCACGAGTTATTTCCCTTGGTTAACAATACTTGTTGTTTTGCCGATATTCGCGGGTTCTTCAATTTTCTTTTTTCCTCATAGGGGGAATAAGGTATTTAGGTGGTATACTATATGTATATGCTTACTTGAACTCCTTCTAACAACCTATGTATTCTGTTATCATTTCCAATTGGACGATACGTTAGTTCAATTGGGGGAAGATTCAAAATGGATAGATATTTTTGATTTTCACTGGAAACTGGGAATCGATGGGCTTTCCATAGGGCCTATTTTACTGACAGGATTTATCACTACTTTAGCTACTTTAGCAGCTTGGCCGGTTACTCGAAATTCGCAATTTTTCTATTTCCTGATGTTAGCAATGTACAGTGGTCAAATAGGATCGTTTTCTTCTCGAGACCTTTTACTTTTTTTCATCATGTGGGAGTTAGAATTAATTCCTGTTTACTTACTTTTATCCATGTGGGGAGGAAAAAAACGTTTGTACTCAGCTACAAAGTTTATTTTGTACACTGCGGGGGGTTCCATTTTTCTATTAATAGGAGTTCTGGGTATGGGTTTATACGGTTCCAATGGGCCGACATTGGATTTTGAAAGATTAGCCAATCAATCATATCCTGTGACATTGGAAATAATATTCTATTTTGGCTTCCTTATTGCTTATGCTGTCAAATTGCCGATTATACCCCTACATACATGGTTACCCGATACTCATGGAGAAGCGCATTACAGTACATGTATGCTTCTAGCTGGAATCTTATTAAAAATGGGAGCCTACGGATTAATTCGGATCAATATGGAATTATTACCGCATGCTCATTCTATATTTTCTCCCTGGTTGGTGATAGTAGGGACAATCCAAATAATCTATGCAGCTTCAACCTCTCTTGGTCAACGCAATTTAAAAAAGAGAATAGCCTATTCTTCTGTATCTCACATGGGTTTTACAATTATAGGAATTGGTTCTATAACCGACATGGGACTCAACGGGGCCATTTTACAAATACTCTCTCATGGATTTATTGGTGCTGCACTTTTTTTCTTAGTGGGAACGAGTTGTGATAGAATACGTCTTATTTATCTCGACGAAATGGGTGGGATATCTATTCCAATGCCGAAAATATTTACCATGTTTAGTAGTTTCTCGATGGCCTCTCTTGCATTGCCGGGGATTAGTGGTTTTGTTGCGGAATCAGCAGTCTTTTTTGGAATAATTACCAGTCCAAAATATCTTTTAATGCCCAAAATGCTAATTACATTTATAATGGCAATTGGAATGATATTAACTCCCATTTATTTATTATCTATGTCACGTCAGATGTTCTATGGGTATAAACTATTCAACGTCCAAAACTCTAATTTTATGGATTCTGGACCGCGAGAACTATTTGTTTCGATCTGTATCTTTCTACCTGTAATAGGGATTGGTATTTATCCTGATTTCGTTCTCTCGCTATCAGTTGACAAGGTACAAGCTATCCTATCTAATTATTTTCATAGATAGTTTTCATTAATGAGATAGAAAGCAAAGTCTTATATATAATTCTTTCATTTTGAGTTCGCTGTATAATGCAAAAAAATTAGTTAGGATTGTAATGAGATGTATCTCGAGTTTTTGAGAACCCTTTGAATAAAGGGTTCTCAAAAACCCGCACGAACTTTCGTTATATATGGGATGATGTTCTTATGTGTTCCTCGTGGAGTTTATTTAATTAGATTGTAATGTGAATGAACCATAACTATGTAGACCTATTCCTAATAGATTGATTCCGAAATAACATATCCAAATTATAAAAAATCCTATAGAAGCTACAAGTGCCGAATTCGTACCTTGAAAACTTTGATTTGTTCTAGTATGTGAATAAATCGCGAATATGGTCCAAGTAATAAATGCCCAAGTTTCCTTGGGGTCCCAATTCCAATAGGATCCCCATGCCTCATTAGCCCATACTGCTCCAGAAAGAATACCTATAGTTAAAAAGATAAATCCTAAACTAATGACACGATAACTCCAATAATCCAAACGCTGAGTTAATTGATATTTGTAATAATTTCGAAATGAAAGAAAAGAGGCGTCTTTAAAAACATTTCTTTTTTCATTCAAGTAGTGGATCTCTCCAAAGAAAAATGACTTAATTAAGAAATTATTGCTTTTACAAAAAATATCGATGTTTTTTCGAAATGTAATAACTAGAAAAGCAACCGATAATAATGATCCGCATAAAAGAGATGCATAGCTCAATAACATCATACTTACGTGCATCATTAACCACTGAGATTGTAGAGCGGGTACTAATATTGTCGATTGGTGCATTTCAGTTGAAAGACCCGATGTGGCGAACCCTTGGGTAAAAATGGCACTTGGTATGGTTATTGCACTTAAATCATTTTTATGATTCCGCATCTTGGGAATTATATGAATAATGGAAAAACTCCATGAAAGAAAGATTAATGACTCGTATAAATTACTTAAAGGAAAATGTTTCGAAGAAATCCAACGAGTAACTAATAATCCTGTTATAAAGAAAAAAGTCGCTATCATCCCTTTTTCCGGCGAATCGCGTAATCCTAGGATTTCGTAAACTAATAAGTTCATCAAATGAATCGTAATCACAATTGAAATAATCGAAAAAGAGAGATGAGTTAATATATGTTCTAAAGTCACAAATATCATAAACATAAATGGGGTTCCCATTACAGAATTGAAATCAGGAATTAAATACATTATAGGATTCGTTGTGTTTCTTTTTTTATAGTATGCCGCCACTCGGACTCGAACCGAGATGCTCTAGCACTGCTTCCTAAGAGCAGCGTGTCTACCGATTTCACCATGGCGGCTTACTTGAAATAATAATAGTCAATCCATGTTGAATCGTCGAGATTAAAGGATTCCATATGGTTTAAGAAACATTAGAATTGATGAATTGAATAAAGGCTGCTTGAAATTCATATTTGAATCCTCAATAAGCTTTAATAAGCTTTAGTTAGTATCTTCGTGGGTTCTGTTTTAACAATCTATTTTTATGTACTATATACTAAGTATTCCCGGAACAGTTGGAATTTCAAAGTTTTGTTCTAAATCGAGGTATAAACTCCAGAGTTTCCCCTTTTTCCATTTTTTTTTATTCATTTTAAACCCATGAAATCGGATAAATTAAATGAAAAACGAATGGAATCATAAACTATATGAGAATTTATTAAGAATTCATATTTAAGAATTAATGAATCTTAATTAATATATAACTATATTAGTTAATATAATGTATAATACTCTTTTAATACTCTTTATTGTGTACATAATATTTCGAATTTATGATCAACCCAATGAATTGCCCTTTTATTTTGAATTAGGCATATAATAAAACAAAAAAGTTTCCATACCTATCGCAATTTACTGTACTTTTCTTTTCACAATAGAAATCTATTGTGAAAAGAAAAGTACAGTAATAGGGAAAACCATATCACAAATGAAATCGACTATAATAAAAACGAGAATGAAAAAAAAGAATATTATATTTAGAACCCAGAGTAGACGGAAAAATTATTATTCTACATACCACAGCAACTAATTCTAACTACTATATAAGGAATTCAATAAAGTTCAATACATTAGTTAATGGAAATTTTCCATCTTCTAAAATGGGAAGTTGTTCGAGCCGTGAAATTTTAGATTACTCCAAAATTTTTTTACTTGTTTGTCGCACAAAAAAACTTTTTGAATTCCCAGTGGAAATCGATTTAGCTAAAGAAAAAGCTTTTACTGCAGCAAAATATCCCCTTTTCTTCCAAATATTTCTACGAATACGTTTTTTTGATATAGAAGTACGTTTTTTTGGAACTGCCATTCAAAAAGAGTTACTCATTTTTATCGTTGTATGTGAAAGACATATATTTCTCAAATCAAAATAGATCGTTCTTTTTCGTTTTTTTTTCTACTTAATTATGTCAATAATTTTTACATACTATTTTATGGTACAAATCAATTTTTTTCTTTTATATATTTTTTTATATTATATATATATGTATATATAAATATATATATACGTGTATATCACATATATAATAGACTAGGAAAAAAAAAATAGAATATATAATAATAAGCGGGGACATAAATTTAAAAGGAATTTTGATTACTATTAATTCATTAAGTTCAGAGTGACGTGTTTATTTGAGTTCTAATTTCAACTAGTAACTAATCCGTTAAACAAAACATTCCATTACCCGACAAGAGAGACTTTTATTTTTAGTTATTTTTTTTTCAGTTCTATAAGAGGAGTATTCTAAGATTTATGATAAAGATCAGTTTCCCCGTTGGATTAGAATCTAATCAATCAGTTCCGCATTGAGTTAGGTAATTCCTACAAATTAATTAGAATAAAATAACTAAGTCTTTTTTCTTTTAGTCGATTTATTGATGCATACTATGATCCATATTTGAGTCAAGTACTCTTTTGGTGTAACTGTTTTTCCTTAGTTTTTTCTTATTATACGATATAGTTACAAATCGACAGAGTAGAATGTAGTTGTAGAATAATTTAAAATCACATACATATTCTCTGTCTTAATAGATATCTTTCTTTGGATACTTTTTTAGATACTTAAAGTTAATAACTAAGTAATCAATTTTACCTAGTCATTCCTTTTGACTAACCAACTGTCACTTTTTTCATATTTCCCATATTTGATAAAAAGATAGTTCAGAATAATGAAAAATAAAACTATTTAAAGGTTTTCATATATATATATTTTTTGTTGATTTATTATTGTTCTTTTCGAAAGAGATAAAAATTGGTGAATCGGAAATAATTATAAGAAAAAAATGAAAATTTGTTTTTTATGGAACATATATATCAATATGCATGGATAATACCCTTTCTTCCATTTCCAGTTACTATGTCAATGGGATTTGGACTTCTGCTTATTCCCACAGCAACAAAAAATATTCGTCGTATGTGGGCTTTTCCGAGTGTTTTGATGTTAAGTGTAGCTATGGTGTTTTCGGCCAATTTGGCTATTCAGCAAATAAATGGAAGTTTTATCTATCAATATCTATGGTCTTGGACCATCAATAATGATTTTTCTTTAGAATTCGGACACTTGATCGATTCACTTACTTCTATTATGTCAATATTGATTACTACTGTTGGAATCATGGTTTTTATTTATAGTGACAATTATATGTCTCACGATCAGGGATATTTGAGATTTTTTGCTTATATGAGTTTTTTTAATATTTCTATGTTGGGATTAGTTACTAGTTCCAATTTAATACAAATTTATATTTTTTGGGAACTTGTGGGAATGTGTTCGTATTTATTAATAGGTTTTTGGTTCACGCGACCCATTGCAGCAAGTGCTTGTCAAAAAGCTTTTGTAACCAACCGTATAGGGGATTTTGGTTTATTATTAGGAATTTTAGGTTTTTATTGGATAACTGGTAGTTTCGAATTTCGAGATTTGTTCGAAATAGTTAATAATTTGCTTCATAATAATGGAGTCAATTCTTTATTTGTTACTCTGTGTGCCTCTTTTTTATTCCTTGGTGCAGTTGCGAAATCCGCACAATTTCCCCTTCACATATGGTTACCTGATGCTATGGAAGGACCTACACCCATTTCGGCTCTTATACACGCAGCTACTATGGTAG